TTAAAAATAAGCTAAAATAAGCTTTTGGGTTCATACCCCAACTATAAAGGATTATCCTTTTTTTTAAAATAAATAAAGTGCCTGATTAAAGGATTATTCTGATAGGATAAATTAAGTAAACTATTTACCTTTATTATATTTTATAGAATTAAACTATACCTAATAGTATCAAAAACTATTGTGCATCTTACACTAAAATATATTATTGAATTTCCAATTCTATTAAAGAAATTAATATTTCTTATTTTAAATTTATTTTATATTTAATTCTAATAAAATATTTTTTTTTTTTATTTTATTTTTTAGAACTTTAATTTCCATTTCTTCTAATTCATGATTTGGATGTTGAATTGGTTTAGAAATTAATCTTTTAAGATTTATCCCCCTAATTTCTAATTCTAATAATCTATTATCTACAGAAGCATCATTAAAATATTTTCTTACTCAATCTATTGCATCTATTAATTTTTTATTTACTATTCTTATTAAAATAATTTTTATAAAAAGTTTTGAAATAAACAACTTTATCTCTATTATAATAAATTCTTCTATACTTATAAAAATAGGAAGTACCCCCTTTCATTTTTGATTCCCTAATATTATTGAAGGATTATCATGATTTAATAGATTTATTTTAATAACTTGACAAAAAATTACACCTTTAATTATTTTATCTTATTATTTAAATAAAAATTTTATTATTATTATTATTATTATAAATATTATTGTTGGAGCTATCGGAGGGTTAAATCAAACTTCTTTACGTAAATTAATAGCATTTTCTTCTATTAATAATCTAGGTTGAATAATTTCTTCTATTATAATTAGAGAAACTTTATGATTTTTTTATATTTTTATATATTCTTTTATAATTAGAATTATATGTTTCTTATTTTATATTTTAAATATATATTTTATCAATCAGTTATTTATTAACAATATAAATTTTTTTATTAAAATTAATTTATTAATTAATTTTCTTTCTTTAGGGGGATTGCCTCCTTTTATTGGATTTTTTCCTAAATGAATTATTATTAATTTTTTAATCAATAATAATATATTTTTATTAACTTTTATTTTTATTATAATAAGATTAATTATATTATTTTTTTATATTCGTATTAGATATTCCGCATTTATATTTAATTATTTAAAAATAAAATGATTTAAAATTTATATTAAAAATAATTATTTTTTAATTATTAATTTTTTTTCATTTATTAGTTTAACTGGAATAATTTTAAGAACTTTTTTTTTTTATTAAGGTTTTAAGTTAAAATAAACTAATAATCTTCAAAATTATTTATAAAGAAATTATTCTTTAAGCCTTAATAGAAATTTCTATTCCTTAAAATTTGCAATTTTATATCATTTTTGAATATAAGACTTATTAATAAAAGAGAATCTTTCTCGTTAATAAATTTACAATTTATCGCTTAATATCTCAGCCATTTTATTAGCGAAAATGACTTTACTCAACAAATCATAAAGATATTGGAACATTATATTTTATTTTTGGAATTTGAGCAGGAATAGTAGGAACTTCTTTAAGTTTATTAATTCGAGCAGAATTAGGAAATCCTGGATCTTTAATTGGAGATGATCAAATTTATAATACTATTGTTACAGCTCATGCATTTATTATAATTTTTTTTATAGTAATACCTATTATAATTGGTGGATTTGGTAATTGACTTGTACCTTTAATATTAGGAGCTCCAGATATAGCCTTTCCTCGAATAAATAATATAAGTTTTTGACTTCTCCCCCCTTCTTTAACTTTACTTATTTCAAGAAGAATTGTAGAAAATGGAGCAGGTACAGGATGAACAGTTTATCCCCCACTTTCATCTAATATTGCTCATGGAGGTAGATCTGTTGATTTAGCAATTTTTTCTCTACATTTAGCTGGTATTTCTTCTATTTTAGGAGCTATTAATTTTATTACTACAATTATTAATATACGATTAAATAGTTTATCTTTTGATCAAATACCTTTATTTATTTGAGCCGTTGGAATTACTGCATTTTTATTATTATTATCATTACCTGTTTTAGCTGGTGCTATTACAATACTTTTAACTGATCGAAATTTAAATACCTCTTTTTTTGACCCTGCAGGAGGGGGAGACCCAATTTTATATCAACATTTATTTTGATTTTTTGGTCATCCAGAAGTTTATATTTTAATTTTACCTGGATTTGGAATAATTTCTCATATTATTTCTCAAGAAAGAGGTAAAAAGGAAACATTTGGTTGTTTAGGAATAATTTATGCTATATTAGCCATTGGATTATTAGGATTTATTGTATGAGCTCATCATATATTTACTGTTGGAATAGATATTGATACTCGAGCTTATTTCACATCAGCAACTATAATTATTGCAGTTCCAACTGGAATTAAAATTTTTAGTTGATTAGCTACTTTTCATGGAACCCAAATTAATTATTCACCATCAATTTTATGAAGACTAGGATTCGTATTTTTATTTACAGTAGGGGGTTTAACAGGAGTAATTTTATCCAATTCATCAATTGATATTACTCTTCACGATACTTACTATGTAGTTGCTCATTTTCATTATGTATTATCTATAGGAGCTGTATTTGCAATTTTAGGAGGATTTATTCATTGATATCCTTTATTTACAGGATTATCTTTAAATCCTTATTTATTAAAAATTCAATTTTTTATTATATTTATTGGAGTAAATTTAACTTTTTTCCCACAACATTTTTTAGGTTTAGCTGGTATACCACGACGATATTCAGATTATCCAGATTCTTATATTTCATGAAATATTATTTCATCTTTAGGATCTTACATTTCTTTATTAGCTATTATATTTATATTAATTATTATTTGAGAATCTATAATTAATCAACGAATTGCTTTATTTACTTTAAATTTATCTTCTTCAATTGAATGATATCAAAATCTTCCTCCTGCTGAACATTCATATAATGAATTACCTATTTTAAGAAATTTTTTCTAATATGGCAGACTATATGTAATGGATTTAAACCCCATTTATAAAGGATTATCCTTTTTTTAGAAATTGCAACATGATCTAATTTAAATTTACAAAATAGAGCATCTCCTTTAATAGAACAAATTATTTTTTTTCATGACCATACTTTAATAATTCTTATTATAATTACAATTTTAGTAGGATATCTAATAACAAGACTTTTATTCAATAAATATATTAATCGATTTTTACTTGAAGGTCAAATAATTGAACTAATTTGAACTATTTTACCAGCAATTATTTTAATTTTTATTGCATTACCTTCTTTACGTTTATTATATTTATTAGATGAATTAAATAATCCTTTAATTACTTTAAAATCTATTGGTCATCAATGATATTGAAGTTATGAATATTCAGATTTTCATAATATTGAATTTGACTCTTATATAATTCCTTCTAATGAAATAACACCTAATAGTTTTCGTTTATTAGATGTTGATAATCGAATTATTTTACCTATAAATAACCAAATTCGAATTATAGTAACTGCTACAGATGTAATTCATTCATGAACTGTTCCCTCATTAGGAGTAAAAGTAGATGCTAATCCTGGACGTTTAAATCAAACTAATTTTTTTATTAATCGACCAGGAATTTTTTATGGACAATGTTCAGAAATTTGTGGAGCAAATCACAGATTTATACCTATTGTAATTGAAAGAATTTCAATTAAAAATTTTATTAATTGAATTAATAATTATTCTTCATTAGATGACTGAAAGCAAGTACTGGTCTCTTAAACCATTTTATAGTAAATTAGCAATTACTTCTAATGAATATTATAAATTAATAACTTACTTATTTCAAAGAATTAGTTAAATAATAACATAAATATGTCAAATTTAAATTATTACTTTATGTAATATTCTTTTATTCCTCAAATAATACCAATTAATTGATTAATTTCTTTTTTTTTCTTTTTATTAATTTATTTAATTTTCAATATTATAAATTATTATATTTTTAATAAAAAAAGATTAAATAAAAATAGTAATTTTTCTATTAAACTTAAAAATTTTAATTGAAAATGATAAGTAACTTATTTTCAATTTTTGATCCTTCTACTAATTTATTTAATCTTTCTTTAAATTGAATTAGAACAATTTTAGGAATTTTATTTATTCCATATTCATTTTGATTAATTCCTAATCGACATTATTATTTCTGAAATTTTATTTTATTAAAACTTCATAATGAATTTAAAACTTTACTAAAAAATAACTATTTTCAAGGATCAACTTTTATTTTTATTTCTATATTTTCTTTTATTTTATTTAATAACTTTTTAGGTTTATTTCCTTATATTTTTACAAGAACAAGTCATCTAACATTATCTCTATCAATTTCTTTACCATTATGATTAAGTTTTATAATTTATGGATGAATTAATAATTCTCAACATATATTTATTCATATAATTCCTCAAGGTACACCTTCTATTCTTATACCATTTATAGTTTTAATTGAAACTATTAGAAATATTATTCGACCAGGAACTTTAGCTGTTCGATTAACTGCTAATATAATTGCAGGACATTTATTAATAACTTTATTAAGAGGAACTGGTCCTTCTATAAATTCTTACCTTATTGTAATTTTAGTCGGTATTCAAATTTTATTATTAATTTTAGAATCTGCAGTTGCAGTAATTCAATCTTATGTAATTGCAATTTTAAGAACACTTTATTCTAGAGAAGTAAATTAATGAAAACAAATTTTAATCACCCATTTCATTTAGTAGATTATAGTCCATGACCTTTAACAGGAGCAATTGGAGTTTTAGTTTTAGTCACAGGCATAGTAAAATGATTTCATAACTTTAATATAAATTTATTAATTTTAGGTTATTTAATTGTTATTTTAACAATATATCAATGATGACGAGATATTTGTCGAGAAGGAACTTTACAAGGTAAACATACTATCTTAGTCACTAAAGGACTTCGATGAGGAATAATTTTATTTATTGTTTCTGAAATTTTTTTCTTTATTTCTTTTTTTTGAGCTTTTTTTCACAGAAGACTTGCCCCAAATATTGAAATTGGAGCTATTTGACCTCCAACTGGTATTATTCCTTTCAATCCATTTCAAATTCCTTTATTAAATACAATTATTTTAATTAGATCAGGAGTATCTGTAACATGAGCTCATCATGCTATTATAGAAAATAATAATTCTCAAATAACTCAAGGTCTTTTTATTACAATTATTTTAGGAATTTATTTCACTATACTTCAAGCATATGAATATTTTGAAGCACCTTTTACTATTGCTGATAGAGTTTATGGATCAACATTTTTTATAGCAACTGGATTTCATGGTCTTCATGTAATTATTGGTACATTATTTCTTTTAATTTGTTTAATTCGTCACTTAAACAATCACTTTTCTAGTAATCATCATTTTGGATTTGAAGCAGCAGCTTGATATTGACATTTTGTTGATGTAGTTTGATTATTCCTTTACATTTCAATTTATTGATGAGGAAATTAATTATTTATATAATATATTTAGTATATTTGACTTCCAATCAAAAAGTTTAAAATTTTTAATATAAATAATTATTTTAATAATAAGTATTTTTTTAATTATTATATTAATTTCTAATATTATAATATTTTTATCTATTATTTTATCAAAAAAAACTTTTTCTGATCGAGAAAAATGTTCCCCATTTGAATGTGGATTTGATCCTAAATCTTCTGCTCGAATTCCTTTTTCATTACATTTTTTTTTAATTACAGTAATTTTTTTAATTTTTGATGTAGAAATTGCACTTATTTTTCCTATTATTCCCCTATTTAAATTAGTAAATTTTATTTTTTGAACAAAAATTAGATTTTTTTTTATTATTATTTTATTAGTTGGTTTATATCATGAATGAAACCAAAATATATTAAATTGAACTAATTAATTAAGGATTATAGTTTAATTAAAACATTTGATTTGCATTCAAAAAATATTAATAAATTATTAATTTATCTTAAATAAGAAGCAATTTTGCATTTAATTTCGACTTAAAAGAAAGAGTATTTAATTACTCCTTATTTATTAATTGAAACCAAAAAGAGGTATATCACTGTTAATGATAAAATTGAATTTTAAATTCCAATTAAATAGAAATATAAAGTTTAAAATTAAGCTGCTAACTTAATTTTTAGTGGTTTAATTCCATTAATATTTCTTATTTATATAGTTTAAATTAAAACTTTACATTTTCATTGTAAAAATAAAAAAATTTTTTTTATAAATATATATATATATATATATATATATATATATATATATATATTATTTAAAGATAATTATATCTCCTTAATATCTTCAATATTACACTCTATTTTATAAGCTATTTAAATTAATTAATAAATAATAATAAAAATAAAATTATTAATATTCAAATAATAAATCTAAATAAATAAATTTTAAAATTATTTATTTGATAAATATTATAAAATATAGAATATTTTTTTATAATTTTTATTATTCCATATCCTCTATAATATTCTCTTCATCCTAAATCAATATTTTTTAATAAATTTTGACCAAAATTTAAAAAATAATATCTAACTCCATAAGTTGATAAATTTGGTATAAATCATATCATACATAAAAAATTTCTTAAATTATATGTTATAATAAATTTATTAATAGAATAAATTTTTATATTTCTAATTATATATCCTATTAAACCTCCAATTAATCTTACATAAATTACTATTATTTTTAAATTAAAAGGTAAATAAATTATATAAGGATAAGAAAAAATTATTCATCTTAAAAATCTTCCTCTAATAATTCTTATAAATAATAAAACAAATATTCTTTTTAACATAGTATAATCTTCATCATATAAATTATAAATTCTTATTAAATTATAATCATTTACTATTAAATATATAATTAAACGAAAAGTATAAAATATAGTTAATCCAGTAGAAAAATAATATAAAAAAAAAATTCTTAAATTTAAATTTCTAAATCTTACTAATTCTAAAATCAAATCCTTAGAATAAAATCCAGCTAAAAAAGGTACCCCACATAAAGCTATATTTGAAATATTTATACATAATGAAGTTAAAGGAATATACATACTAATACCTCCTATAAAACGAATATCTTGTATATCATTTATTATGTGAATAATAACTCCAGCACATATAAATAATAAAGCTTTAAATATAGCATGTGTTAATAAATGAAAAAAAGCTAAATCAGGTAAACCTATTCTTAAAATTCTTATTATTAAACCTAATTGTCTTAAAGTTGATAAAGCAATAATTTTCTTTAAATCAAACTCATAATTAGCAGAAATTCCTGCTATAAATATTGTTAAACCTGATAATAATAATAAAAATTTTAAAAAAATTATATCTAATAATAATATATTAAATCGAATTAATAAATAAACTCCTGCTGTCACTAAAGTAGAAGAATGAACTAAAGCAGAAACAGGTGTTGGAGCTGCTATAGCAGCAGGTAATCAAGATCTAAAAGGAATTTGAGCACTTTTAGTTATTGCAGCTAAAATAATTATTCTCCCAATTATATTTATTTCTCAATCATTATTTATAAATTCTAAATAAAAAATATAATTTCATCTTCCATAATTTATTATTCAAGAAATTACTATTAAAATAAATACATCACCAATTCGATTTCTTAAAGCAGTTAATATTCCCGCATTATAAGATTTTAAATTTTGATAATAAATTACTAAACAATAAGAAACTAATCCTAATCCATCTCAACCTAATAAAATTCTAATAATATTAGGACTAATAATTAATAATATTATTGAAAAAACAAATAATAATACTAAAATAATAAATCGTATTAAATTTAATTCAGATCTTATATAACTCTTTCTATAATAAATAACAACAGAAGAAATTAAAAAAACAAATATTATAAATAATAAAGATATTCAATCTAATAAAATTGATATAATAATTGTTATTGAATTAAAAGAAATAATTTCTCATTCTAATAAAATAACTATATTATTCATAATAAAATAAATTATAAATAAAAAATTAATTATTCTTATTATAAATAAAAAAATAAAAGAAATAAAACAAATTGAATATTTAATATTATTAATAATTTAAAATGAATTCATTCATATTTTTGATACCACAAATCAATATTTTTTATTAAATTATTTAAATAAAATCAAATTATTCTATAATCAATTTTTATAACTAAAATATTTAAAGGTAATCAATGTAATATTAATATTAAATATTCTCGAGAAACACCTATATAATAACTATAAATACCAGAATAATATTTTCCATGTTGAATAAATGAATATAAATATAATCTATAACCAGCTCTAAAAAAAGAAATTAATATTAATATTAATATAGAAATTCAAGATCAGCTCATTAAACTATTAATTAATCTAATTTCTCCCATAAGATTTAATCTTGGAGGAGCTGCTATATTAGAAGACATTAATAAAAATCATCATAATCTTATAGAAGGTATAAAATTTATTATTCCTTTATTAATATATAATCTTCGTCTATGTAAACGCTCATATCTAATATTAGCTAAACAAAATATTCCAGAAGAACATAAACCATGCCCAATTATTAAAATATAAGAACCAATAAATCCTCAATAATTTATAATTATAATTCCTCTAATAACAATACTTATGTGAGCTACAGAAGAATAAGCAATTAAAGATTTAATATCAACTTGACAAAAACATTTTAATCTAATATAAAATCCTCCAATTAATCTAATTACAATTCTAATATAATTTAATTTTAAATTAATTTCTTGTAAAAAAATTATTAAACGTAATAACCCATAACCCCCTAATTTTAACATAATTCCCGCTAAAATTATTGATCCTGACACAGGAGCTTCAACATGGGCTTTTGGTAATCATAAATGAACAAAATATATAGGTATTTTAACTAAAAAGGCCATAATTATAGAAAAATATAATATATATATATTTATATTTAAAAATTTTAAAAAATAAATTATTATACAATGTATTTCATTAAAAATATAAAAAATTCCTATTAATAAAGGCAAAGAAACAAATAAAGTATAAAATAATAAATATATTCCTGCTTGAATACGCTCAGGTTGATATCCTCATCCAATAATTAATAATAAAGTAGGAATTAATCTTCCCTCAAAAAATAAATAAAATATAAATATATTTATTACTCTAAAAGTTAAATATAATATAATTAATAAAAAAATAATATTAAATAAAAAAAAATTAATAAAAAAATTTATTTTATATAAATTTTCTCTAGCCATAATTATTAAAATAGAAATTCAAATTCTTAATATAATTAATCCATAAGATATAATATCACATGATAATATATAACTTATATTACAAAATAAATTTAATCTTATTCTTAAATTTATAAATAATATTATTATTAAAAATAATATTATTTGAACCATTCAAAATATATTTTTTATAAAACAAAAAGGAATTATAAAAATTATTATAAATAAAAATTTTATCATTAATTATATATTATTAATTTAATTATAAACTAAATAAATTTTATTTTATAATAAATTAAAACTTTGAAAATAATCATTACCATGAGTTCGAATTATTGAAACTAAAATAGATAATCCTAAAGCCCCCTCACAAACTGAAAATACTAAAAAAACTATTAATATATATAAGTCATAATTAATATAACTTAAATAAACCAATAAAAAAAAAAAAATTCTTAACACAATAAATTCTAATCTAAGTAAAATAATTAACAAATGCTTATGTTTAGAGACAAAAATTAAATTACCAATAACAAATATTAAAATAAAAATAATTCATATATTTATAATTATCATTTGTTTTTATAGTTAAAAAAAAATATTGGTCTTGTAAACCAAAGTTAAGTTAAATACTTTAAAAACTTCAAAGAAAAAGAATTTCTTTATCAATAATCTCCAAAATTATTATTTTATTTAAACTATTCTTTGATTTGAAATAACTAAATTTATTTTATCTTTAATATTAATTATTATTTCTTTTTTTATATTATTTTTAAATAATCCTATTTCAATAGGACTAATAATTTTAATTCAAACATTATTAACATGCTTACTTTCCGGTATATTAATTAAAACTTACTGATTTTCTTATATTTTATTTCTTACTTTTTTAGGAGGATTATTAGTTTTATTTATTTATGTTTCAAGAATTGCTTCTAATGAACTATTTAAATCTTTAATTAACTTTAAAAAATTATTTTTTTTTTTTATTTTATTAATATTTTTTATTCAAATTATTTATATTAATAATATTTCATGAATAAATTTTTCAATTAATTCAGACATAGATAATTTTTTTAATTTATCATTATTTTTTAATAATGAAAATAAAATCAATTTAAGTAAATTATATAATAACCAAACATTTTTAATTATAATAATATTAGTAATTTATTTATTTATTACTTTAATTGCAATTGTAAAAATTACTAATATTTTTTATGGGCCAATTCGATCTTGTTTAAATTAAATGATAAATAATAAATTTATAAATATTCGAAAAACTCATCCTATTATTAAAATTATTAATGGATCTTTAATTGATTTACCAACTCCCTCTAATATTTCAACTTGATGAAATTTTGGGTCTTTATTAGCTTTATGTTTAATTACACAAATTTTAACTGGATTATTTTTAACTATATACTATACCGCTAATATTGAATTAGCATTTTATAGTGTAAATTATATTTGTCGAAATGTAAATTATGGTTGATTAATTCGAACCTTACATGCAAATGGAGCTTCTTTTTTTTTTATTTGTATTTATTTACATATTGGACGAGGAATTTATTATGAATCTTTTAATTTAAAATATACTTGAATAGTAGGTGTTGTAATTTTATTTTTATTAATAGCAACAGCTTTTATAGGATATGTTTTACCTTGAGGACAAATATCATTTTGAGGAGCAACAGTAATTACTAATCTTTTATCAGCTATCCCATCATTAGGAGTAATATTAGTTAATTGAATTTGAGGGGGATTTGCAGTAGATAATGCAACTTTAACTCGATTTTACACTTTTCATTTTCTTTTACCTTTTATTATTTTAATAATAACAATAATTCATTTATTATTTCTCCATCAAACAGGTTCTAATAATCCATTAGGTCTAAATAGTAATTTAGATAAAATTCCTTTCCATCCATTTTTTACCTTTAAGGATTTAATTGGATTTATTATTTTATTATTTTTATTAACTATTTTAACTTTAACAAATCCATATTTATTAGGAGACCCTGATAATTTTATTCCAGCCAATCCTTTAGTAACTCCAGTTCATATTCAACCTGAATGATATTTTTTATTTGCTTATGCAATTTTACGTTCAATTCCTAATAAATTAGGAGGTGTTATTGCTTTAGTTATATCAATTTTAATTTTAATTATTCTTCCTTTCACATTTAATAAAAAAATTCAAGGAATTCAATTTTATCCTATTAATCAATTATTATTTTGAATAATAGTAACAATTGTAATTTTATTAACTTGAATTGGAGCACGACCAGTTGAAAATCCTTATATTATTACAGGTCAATTATTAACAGTTTTCTATTTTTCTTATTTTATTTTTAATCCCCTTATTAATAAATATTGAGACAATTTATTATTTAACTAACAATTAAATTAATGAGCTTGTTATAAGCATTTGTTTTGAAAACTTAAGAAAGAATTATATTTCTATTAATTTATACTAAAAAAAATTAAATAAATTATAATAATAAAATTTTAAATCCTAAAAAAAATAATAAAAAATTTAAAGAAACTGGTAAATATCTTTTTCAAGCTAAATATATTAATTTATCATAACGATAACGAGGTAAAGTTCCTCGAACTCAAATAAATAAAAATGAAATTAACATTAACTTAAAATAAAATATAAATCTTAAATCAAACCCTCCTAAATATAATAAAACAAATAATATTCTTATAAATAAAATTCTAGAATATTCTGCTAAAAAAATTAAAGCAAATCCTCCACTTCTATATTCAATATTAAATCCTGAAACTAATTCTCTTTCACCTTCTGCAAAATCAAAAGGAGTTCGATTTGTTTCTGCCAATCTAGATCTCATTCAACATAATCCTAAAGGAAATATTAAAAAAATAAATCATACTAAACTTTGATAAGTATAAAAATTTACTAAATTAAAATCCATAATTATAACAATTCTTGATATTAAAATTAAAGCTAAACTAACTTCATAAGAAATAGTTTGAGCAACTGCTCGAAGACCTCCTAATAAAGCATAATTAGAATTTGAAGATCATCCAGCAATTATAACCGTATAAACTCCCAAACTTGTACAACATAAAAAAAATAAAATTCCTAAATTAAATCTAATTATATTAAAATAATAAGGAATTAATAATCAAATTATCAAAGATAAAATAAATCTAACAACAGGAGAAAAATAATATCTTAAATAATTAGAAAAATTAGGATAAGTTTGTTCCTTAGTAAATAATTTAATAGCATCTGAAAAAGGTTGTAAAATTCCCATAAACCCTACTTTATTAGGACCTTTTCGAATTTGAATATATCCTAAAACCTTTCGTTCTAATAAAGTTAAATAAGCTACTCCTACTAAAACTCCAATAATTAAAATAATTATTCCTAATAAAATTAAATAAACTTCATATATATACATTTACTATCTATATAATTAATTTATATATTAATGAATTCTAAAATCATCACATTTTTCTGCCAAAATAGTATAATGTATATATATATATATATATATATTATTTTAATAATATAAATTTTTAAATATTTTAATAAAATTCATTAATAAAAATTTAATTTAAATATTTAATCCTTTCGTACTAAAATATTTTATTTATCAAAAGATAGAAACCAACCTGGCTTACACCGGTTTGAACTCAGATCATGTAAGATTTTAATGATCGAACAGATCAAAAATTTTAAACTACTGCATTTAAATTTTATCTTAATCCAACATCGAGGTCGCAAACTTTTCTTTTTATAAGAACTAAAAAAAAAAATTACGCTGTTATCCCTAAGGTAATTTTTTCTTATAATCATTATTAATGGATCATTTAATCACTTATATATGTAATCTTATAAAAAAAGTTTTTCATATTTTTTTGTCACCCCAACAAAATAATTTTATTAATTTTAATTTTTCAAATTATATATAATCTTAATTAATAAAACTATAAAACTCTATAGGGTCTTCTCGTCTTTTTAAATTATTTTAACTTTTTAATTAAAAAATTAAATTCTATACTTAATTAAGAGACAGTTTATATTTCATCCAATCTTTCATACAAGTCATCAATTAAATGACTAATGATTATGCTACCTTTGTACAGTCAATATACTGCAGCCCTTTAATATTTAATCAGTGGGCAGATTAGACTTTATATTATTTTCAAAAAGACATGTTTTTGATAAACAAGTGAATATAAATTTTTGCCGAATTCCTTTTAATTAATTATTTATATATATATATATATATAATTATTTTATATACTAATTTTATCATTATATCAAATTTTATTTTATTAAAAAATTTTTCTTTATAAATATATAAAATTTTATTAAATTTTATTTTAAATGAAATTATTTATAATAAACTAAATTTTTTTAACAATATAAATTATAAAAATTTCAATTTAATATTTAACTTTATTTATATAAATTTAAATTAAAGCTTATCCCTTAAAATATATTATTATTTTATGAAAGAATTAATTAATTAATTCTTTCATAAAATAATATAAAATTAAATTTTTTTCTAAAAAAACTAGATATATTTAAAAACGATTAACATCTCATTTCAAATTAATTATTTAAAATATTTATGCAACAATAACTTTATTAATTAATTATCTCTTTTAAATTCGAGAATTTTTTATTCAAAAATATTTATTAATAAACTCTGATACCCAAGATACATTAACTAAAAATTACTTTTACATAATTTTTTTTTCAATTATTTCAAAATTCTTTTACAATACTATTTAACTATAAATTAATTAATTTTTTCTATAAATATACTTTAACTCCCCCTTAAAATATTTTATTAAAAATTTTTTTATTATTAATTTAAATTTATATTAATTTTACCCCTTCAAATTAATTAAATTTTAATATCTTTTCAATGTAAATGAAATACTTTAATCAAGCTCTAATTTGATCTTTCTAGAAACACTTTCCAGTACCTCTACTTTGTTACGACTTATTCCAACTTATTATTATATGAAAGCGACGGGCAATATGTACATATTTTAATTAAAAATCATTTTATTAAATTAAATAAAATTACATTTAAATCCACCTTCAATTAATTTTTACAAATTAATATTCATTTAAATAAATTTATTGTAATCCATTATATTCTTAATTATATTCTGCATCTTGATCTGACTTAAATTTATATTATAATTTTAAAATATTAATTTTATTAAAAAATATTTTTTTAACAACGATATACAAAATTATAAATTAAGTAAATTTATTCGTGGATTATCAATTATTAAACAGATTCCTCTAAATGAACTAAAATACCGCCAAATTATTTAAGTTTCAATAAATAATTATTTACTATTTTAGTATTTTAATTTTAAATTTTTATAATAGGGTATCTAATCCTAGTTTTTCATAAAATTTATTAAATCATAATTTTTAATTATAAATCTAATAAATTAAAATTTCACTTAATAATTTAATTTTATTATAATTTTTATAATATTTATTAATTACTAATAAAATTTAATTTAATTTTTGTATAACCGCAACTGCTGGCACAAAATTTGTTATTAATTAAAGTATTACTAAATCTTAATTTCTTAAATAATTAATATTAATTACTACTTTTAATATAAATTATTATTAAAATAATTTAAAATTAATACTAAAATTTATATGTAAAATAAACTTTAAATAAAATTATTAAACCATAAAAAATTTATTTATATATAAAATTTTTTAAATAGAATTTTTTTTTTTTTTTTTTTATATTAAAATATTTAATGTAAATTATTAAATTTTAAATAATTTTCTCTTATTCTTTTTTATAATATTTATATTAAAAACTAAATTGGAAATTAAACAATTAATATTCATAAAAATTACAATAAATTAATATAATTAATTTTAATTTTTTTATATATTAATGAATATATATATATATTAATATATTAAAAATTTAATATATATATATATATATATATAATAATAATTTTTATTTAAATAAGTTCTAAACCGTTTTTAATAATTTTACATATAAATAAAAAATAATAAA